TTTTCTAGAATGCCCAATATCTGTTTTACATCTTCTAGGCGAAAATGCTCAATTTTCATAAGATCTTCTTGACTCTTATTCATAAGGTCCAATAATGTATATATATTGGACCTTATGAGGCAATTATAAACTCTGGGAGACAATTCGAATTGATCAATAAAAATAGATTTCAATGCTATTTTGTTTTTTCCGACTTTATCTAATTTATTGTGAAAAGTAAAGGGGGATAAAGGAACCATATGTTGATTGTCCTCTAAAAGTAAGTTTTCTTCTTCCTTATATAAAAAGGGAATAAATAAATCAATCAAATTCCGGGAGGCTTCATGAAGTGCTTCTTTCGGAGTTAAACTGCCATTTGTCCATATTTCGAGAAAGAGTATCTCTTGTTTTTCATTCCCATTTCCATAGGAATGAATACTATGATTCACGTTTCGAACAGGCATGAATACAGCATCTACAGGATAACTTCCATCTTGAAAGTTATGTGGCATCTTTATAAGATATCCGCGATTTCTTTCAATTTCTAATCCAATACGTAAATTTATTGGTTCTGTCAAGCTAGCTATATGTTGTGTATTGTCGACAATTTCTACATAAGGTGGTAAGATGATATCTCGAGCAGTTACATATCCAGGACCTCTAACACAAATAGACGCGTCACAAGTTCCATATAGATTACTTCTCAATACAATTTCTTTCAAATTCATTATAATTTCGTGGGCCGATTCTTGAATACCCGTTATAGTAGAATATTCGTGGGAGACGTTCTCAGATTTTACACGTGTGATACATGTTCCTTCTATTTCTCCAAGCAAAGCTCTTCGCATCGCAATGCCTATTGTGTCGGCTTGTCCTTTCATAAGTGGAGACAGAATAAATCGACCATAATAAAGGCGTTTACTGTCTGTTCTTGATTCAACACACTTCCACTGTAGTGTCCGAGTAGATACTGTTACTTTCTCTCGAACCATAGTAATAATATTTTTTTTGATTGAATTATTTATTTCTCTTGTTTCTCTTGAAATTTCTTCACTGTTTATTTCTATACACGTCTTTTTTTCGGAGGTCTACAGCCATTATGTGGCATAGGGGTTACATCCCGTACAAAAGTTAATAGTATACCACTTCTACGAATAGCTCGTAATGCGGCGTCTCTTCCGAGACCGGGACCTTTTATCATGACTTCTGCTCGTTGCATACCTTGATCCACTACTGTACGAATAGCAACTGATGCTGCAGTTTGAGCGGCAAAGGGTGTCCCTCTTCTTGTACCCTTGAATCCACAAGTACCGGCCGAGGACCAGGAAACCACCCGACCTCGTACATCTGTAACTGTAACAATGGTATTATTGAAACTTGCTTGAACATGAATAACTCCCTTTGGTATTTTACGTGCACTTTTACGTGCACCAATACGTACATTTCTACGTAAACCAGTTCTCGGTATACCTTTTGCCATATTGTATCATCTCATAAATATGAGTCAGAAATATATGGATATATCCATTTCATGTCAAAACAGATTCTTTATTTGTATTTGTACGCTGAGCCCTTTAGTGAGTCTGATTATCCCTTTATCCTTGTCTTTGTTTATGTCTCGGATTGGCACAAATTACTCTAATGCGACCCCGTCTACGGATTAGTCGACATTTTTCACAAATTTTACGAACGGAAGCTCTTATTTTCATATTTGTCATTCCTTATCTTAATTCTGAATCTACTTCTCGATAGAAAATAGGTTTCTTGGAATTTTTTATCTTGAATCGTATTGAATAAAAATCACCTAATCCTTCAAATCTTTGTTTCGGAGTCGATAAATTATACGTCCTCTGGTTGAATCATAACGACTTACTTCAATTTTGACTTTATCTCCGGGAAGTATCCGTATAAAACTACGCCGGATCTTTCCCGAAACATAACCTAGAATCAGATCCTCATTATCTAAACGAACCCGGAACATGCCATTGGGAAGCGATTCAGTAATTAAACCTTCATGAATCCATTTTTGTTCTTTCATTCCAGGTAAAGCCCCCTTGAGGTATCAACTAATGGAGGAGAAACGATATTAGACAACTCACCCCCTTATCTTTTTTTTTTTTACAAATAGGAAGAGGTTTCGGATTTCATTTGGATATTAAATGGATTACCATATATAACATAATATTTCTCCGCCGATTCCTTCTAGTCGAGCCTCCCGATCTGTCATTATACCCCGAGAAGTAGAAAGAATTACAATCCCTATCCCACCTAAAATTCTAGGAATTCGTTGAGAGTTAGAATAAATTCGTAGACCGGGTCGGCTGATCCGTTTTAAATTTAACAAATTCCTATAGGGTCTTTTCCTATTCCTGCTATGTCGCAGGGTTAAAACTAAAAAATTTTGGTTTTTTTCTCGATGTTTTCTGACGTTTTCGATAAAACCTTCTCGGAAAAGTATTTTAACAATATTTTCGGTAATATTAGTAGATGCTATGCGAACAACTCTTTTTCTATCCATATCAGCATTTCGTATAGAGGTTATTATCTCAGCAATAGTGTCTCTACCCATGATGAACTCAAACTTTTGGTGTCTCAAAATTGGATATAATTAACATGTTTTTTTATTGGTTTATGAATATAAAATTTTTAAGATATATACGCGAAACACAAGCTACGAATTAATCTAGTTCTTAAACTATTTCTTTTCAAATACCCCAAAAATATCAGATCTTTTTTTATTTTATAATACTTCTATAATACTTCGGGAGCTAATGAAACTATTTTAGTAAAATTTAATTGTCTCAATTCGCGGGGGATTGCCCCAAAAATGCGAGTTCCTTTTGGGTTTCCTTCTTGATCAATTACAACTGCAGCATTGTCATCATATCGTATTATCATACCGCTGTCACGTTTAAGTTCTTTACAGGTACGAACAATTACAGCTCTGACTACTTCTGATTTTTCTAGGGGCATATTTGGTACTGCTTCTTTGATCACAGCAACAATAACGTCACCAATATGAGCATATCGGCGATTACTAGCTCCTATGATTCGAATACACATCAATTTTCGAGCCCCGCTGTTATCCGCTACATTTAAATAGGTCTGAGGTTGAATCATATAAATTTTTGAGTCTATTCTTCCAATGCAAAGGATGAAAAAAAATAAAAGAAATATTGTTTGTCTAAGTCTAAAAAAAGAAACCTGCGATTTTGTTTCATCCCCAAGACTCATTTCTATCGGTTCTATATTTTTATCCCGAAATAATAAATTGAGTTCGTATAGGCATTTTGGATGCTGCTATTAAAATAGCCCTTTTAGCTATATTTTCGGTTACTCCACCCATTTCATATAGTATTCGCCCCGGTTTAACAACAGCTACCCAATATTCAGGGGATCCTTTCCCTGAGCCCATACGTGTTTCAGCAGGTCTTACTGTAACTGGTTTATCTGGAAAGAGCCGGACCCATATTTTTCCACCACGGCGTGCATTTCGTGTCATTGCTCGGCGACCTGCTTCGATTTGTCTCGATGTGATCCAAGCGGGTTCAAGTGCTTGAAGAGCATATTTACCGAAACAAATATGATTACCTCGATAAGATATTCCCTTCATTCTTCCTCTATGTTGTTTACGGAATTTAGTTCTTTTGGGGTTATAGTTGATGGTTGTTTCGGAATTTCATCTCTACTACAGAGCTGGACGTGAGAGTTTCTTCTCATCCAGCTCCTCGCGAGTAAAAGGATTCAAAATTGAATTTCAATTAATTTGAATAGCTATTAGAACATTTTTAGAAAAGATTTTATTTTTTTATAACGTCCTAATAAATCTTTATTGTCTTTTGTCCTTTATCCGAGTTTACCAATTCAAAAAAAGAAAGTTTTCGCGGGCGAATATTGACTCTTGCAATCTCTATTTCAGTCCTAGCACTTGTTCGTCACTTTTCCGAATAGATGAATTAATTTCCGGTTCATTTCGCTATCCTAACTAGTGAATTATTAAGATTCATTTGTTTAATAAAATCTTTTGCATTCACAGGTTCCTTCGTTTCCACCACTTCGTACTAAATGATTAGGTCAGAATTCTACAACGGAGCTCATAATCCAATTTATTCTTGAGTCAACCTTCTTAGTCTTTATTGACTCGAAGCTCTTGAGTTTTTTCTTCTCTTCTATCAGAAATTCCTTGAAAATTTCATTATGTATGAATCAATTAGTATTGATGCTTTATTACATTGTCTTTTATGAGATAACCCACAGACCTTCCATATTAGAATTCTATATCATTGATATTCTTTTTCTCTCTTTCTCTCATCCTTCCATTTATCCACACCTTTCTTCTGTAATTTTGCTTTAAAAAAGTTTAATTATTTCAGTTGCTACAAAGATATGACTTATTTAACATATCTTGACTGGTTCTTTAGATCCAGATAATATGAAGTGATGAATTGGTTTTCATACTATCGGGTCGGTCTTTTGTAACCCTAACCCTAAAAAAAAACCAACGAGTCACACACTAAGCATAGCAATTATATCAAAAGGTCAATTGAATTTTTATTCAACCCTATAGAATTAAGAATTAGTTTGATTGGTAGGAAAAAGAATGAACGAGTTTCTCCCTTTTTCCTTCTATCAATAGATAGAAGGAAAAAACAATGAAAGTTTTCTTATTCCTCTTCCTTGTCTATAAAAATCCAAATTTTGATGCCCAAAACCCCATAGATAGTCCGAACTGTATAGGAACAATAATTTATTTTAGCTCGAATGGTTTGTAGGGGAACCCTGCCCTCTCTGATCCATTCGACACGGGCAATTTCTTTTCCGTCGATACGCCCTGCAATTTGTACTTGAATTCCTTTTGTATCCGCTTGTTCAGTTAATTCAATAGCCTTTTTCATTGCTTTTCGAAATGAAACTCTATTTTTTAATTGTCCGGCTATAAATTCTGCAAGAATATTAGGGTTCCCGTAAGGTTTTGCAATTCTTGTGATAGCAATGTTAAGTTTTCGATTCACATAATGAAA